AAATAGATAGAATTCCTTTACCCATATATCATCTTTGTACAGGCATAAGCATAAGAGCCTCTCCTTTCTGTTCGGCGAAAACCGCATGTTATACCATATTCCACTAAATAAAAATCTGTGTTATGATACAAGTCTAAGTTTTGAAAAAAAAATGGATGAGAGTTGGGCCCATCAGATCTAAACAGTCTTATTCTTTTGAACATGAAGAGATAAAGAAGCCATTGCCATTGCCGGAAATACTAGGCCTACTAAAGGCACCAACACAGAGGGAAAGTCGAAAGTTGTCATAGAATGGATACCTCGATTTACTATTTGTACCTGTTATTTTTATTTATAAAGATATCTTATACTAATTATAATTAAGAATTGTAATTAGTATTAATTAATATTTATGAAATTCGAATTTTAATTAGTATAGATCTAAGTATATATCTAAGTGAGTATATAATGGACTTATTCATCTTTCTATATGAAAGATATGTAAAAGATATATATGATAATCGCCTTTATTTTTATTATAATTATATTATTATATTCTTTTTTTTCTTCGTCTTTTGCTCTTGTCTTCTAATAATTTAATAAAGAAAAAGTTTCTTACAAATTATCGAAAGATTCGTTAGAATCCGACCCAAAAGGGATTCTTAATCAAAATGGGATTCGCGGGAGATATAGAAAGAGAAAAACTCTATATCTATATTTTCATTTTCTATATTTGAATTATATATACGGACGTAAGACGGGAAGAGGTAATTTTTTTTATTTTCCTAATTTCACGAAAAGAAGAATTCACTCTTTTATCTGAGGCTTCTTAATTAGTAATCAGGAATATAAATATAGAAAAAAGAGTTATCCGCAACTTTAACTTTTGATTCTTTCTACAATTAGATCTTATGTCAACAAATAAACCCCGTTCGTCTTATTTTTACTTGGATTCCGATAAACTAACTACTTGTTTGCTACAAATAAAAAATGGAACTTAATGCTCTTTAATTGAATTTTGATTCAAAGGAAAGAAAGCGTGGAGCTGAAATAACTCACTCAGAACGCTTTTTAAAGGATTACGTGGTACGATTAGATCGAATAAGCCCTTCTGGAATAAATATTCAGCCGCTTGTGAACCTTCAGGTACTGTTTTATTCAATGTTTGTTCAATTACTCTTTTACCCGCAAATGCAATGTAAGCATTGGGTTCGGCAATAATGATATCCCCCAACATACCAAAACTAGCAGTCACCCCACCTGTAGTAGGAGATGTAAGGATTGGTACATAGAATAACTTTTTTTTTGATTGATAATCATATAAAGCAGAAGATATTTTAGCCATTTGCATCAAGCTCAAACTTCCTTCTTGCATGCGTGCCCCCCCGGAAGCACACACTATAATAAGAGGTAGAAATTTTTTAGTAGCGTACTCAATCAAACGGGTGATTTTCTCCCCGACCACGGATCCCATACTACCCCCCATAAACTGAAAATCCATAACCCCGATTGCTACGGGAATACTGTTTAGTTGGCCTATGCCTGTTTGAACGGCCTCAGTTAATCCTGTCTTTCTTTGATAAGAATCGATACGATCTTTATAAGGCTCCTCCTCCGAATGAAATTCAATGGGATCCAGAGAAACCATGTCTTCATCCATAGGATCCCAAGTACCCGGATCGATCAAAAGTTCGATTCTCTCTGAACTACTCATTTTCAAATGATATCCACATTGTTCACAAAGATTCATTTTTGATTTAAAAAATTTCTTATAATTTAATCCATAACAATTTTCACATTGAACCCACAAATGCCTGTATTTTTGAGTTACATCCAGATCATTAGAACTTTCTCTTATAGTTAAATCACTACCATTCGTGCTGGTTCTTATACCGGAACCCTCAATCTCACCACAAATGGAACTATAAATGTAACTGTTACTGTAATTGTCACTACCACTTACAATGTAAGTCTCAATAAAGATTTGAGACTGAAGATAATTGTCAATGCAACTATTAATGTGATTCTTCCAACTATATTGAGTATCATACATGTAATGATCATAGTGGGGATCGTCACTGTTAGATCCATTATTCAGATAACTAGAATTCCGATAACTATAAAAAGAACTTTCTAGTTCACTCTGAAAAGAATGACCATTGTCAATCTCGAAAATATGATTTTCAATATCAAAATATATGGAATAACTGTTCCCATTACTATCCCTAACTAAAAAAGTTTCATCAGAGATGAAATTCCGAATGTCCTTGACGCCGAATAAATGATCAACATTACTGTAATTAGAATTGTCACGACCACCCCAACTATGAATATTTTTCTTCATATCATTTATATTCGGATCTTCACTTTCACTGGTATTTTCAATAGGACCAAGACTACCCGTTGATTTACTTAGCCCACACCTGTGTTCGAACTCTTTCTTAAACAGTATCGAATTGAACCACCATCTTTCCATAGAGTTTTCTTGCCCCTTATTTGTATGAAAATACAATAGATGAAT